TGTCCAATATGTGACTCGCCCGAGGCAAGATCTTATTATTGCATAGTCTTTCGTTAGACAACCACTATCTCTCTATCATTTCTCATAGAAAGTGCGGTGCGTATACACTTAACAAAACGACTTCTTCTTTGAAGAGTAAAGAGGAAAAGAAATCAAAAAAAAAGGTCCGGTCTTCTTCAGTATCCATCTATAAAGATAGTAAGAGCCCATTCCATTGATTGAAATAGAAAATTTCGGAAGAATTTTAGGTTGGAATCAATTTCCAATCATCTGAATCCCTTTCTTTTCGAAATACAAACACGGGAATCGCTGAAATATCTCTTTGATTGAAAGAGTATGATTCATATCCTAGATTACTCCATTGGAGTCCAATGGGATTCGAAATGCAGATTCTTTTTAATAGTTCAAAACGCGTTGCAGAACGATCTATAAAACAATTGATACGCTTTGATTCCTCAACTCAATTAGTAGTACTTCTAGAGCCCACTTCTTCCCCACACTACGAGTGAAAGGGAAAATGTAAAGACTACCATTAAAGCAGCCCAAGCGAGACTTACTATATCCATGTGAATTATGTCCCCTATCTCTATAAATACGAAGGAATTATTCCATTATTCTTCACTAATAATAGTGGAATCAATGGCGCAGAGTCAAAAAGGGATTCTGACCTAACACTATTGAGAAACCAATCCAATAAATCGATTATGATTTCGAATCGGGAAAGATTAAACACAAGCAAAATACGCAGTAACATTCTAAGGGAATGGGAACATGTAGGAATAAGAATAATAAGCCCTATTCTTTTTTTGTTTTGCTTCGTAAGTAAAAACAGAAGGGGGAAATCACTAAAAAAGAGAAATCACTATCTATTACAGACCTCTATTTCCCCATTTGATCTAATCCGTACCCCCCTTTCCCGATTATCGCTCTGAAAGAGGGGGCTTGACTAGGGGTTGCCGAAAAGAAATTCTTTCTTTTTGACCCTTTTTCTATAAAAGTCAATTATTCATCCAATCTAATATGGATACCTCAACACTCAGAGATTCGCGCGAGTCCGTCGTATATAAAGCAACTTCCGCCCCTTTCCAAAACTAGTAATTGAATTTCCTATCAGGCTCTACAATTTGATTCAAGATCCCGTCATTAGACACTCCCTTAGTAATAGAAGGGAATCGTGAAGTCTTGATAACCCCTCTACCAGTAGATTAGAATATTTCCTTGAATCCTAGATGGAGGATTCACAATCTTTTCTTTTAGAAAACCTTCAGACCGCATGCTTAGAATCAAACAAAGTATCAGCAGTCGGTTTTCTCGGCTTCTACCGGGGAAGAATTCTGCGAGTTATATCAGCAAAACAGAAGAGATTTCGAGTTTTTTGTTGATCAGGCGACACCCGGATTTGAACTGGGGAAAAAGGATTTGCAGTCCCCCGCCTTACCACTCGGCCATGCCGCCAAAATGATACAAACTAGATGAAAATTTTCCCGGATTACTGAATTTTTATTGTACTTGCACTCCCGTTTTCCTTAATCCTTGTCCTAAAAGACACACCCCCTTTTGATTGCATTTGATCCATCCCTTCGATTGATTGTATAGTATCTGAAACTACACAATGCTAAAAACATTCTCTCGCTTTTCTATTGAGAAATCAAATGGGTATTTTCAGCCGACCAATTTGAACCATTAACTATTGACTGCTTACTTCGAATTCATGAACGATTCTGGGATTTGAATCTCAAATTGTGTTTTCCTAATGACATAAGAAAATACAAATTGAGACAGAACTAATCAGTATTGATTTTTTCAATCAAAAAATCCTTCTCAATTGCAATTATAACAAAACATATGAGTATATGTAAACCCCAGAACATAAATTGTTACACAGATATCTATTATTTAGATATGTTGTCGATAGGGAATTATCATAAAATTGTCCTACTTCACTTTTGCATTGAATAGAAATTCTCTTTTGATAGAGCACGACCCGGGCTGTCCCGAATAGAACCGGCAATAAAAGAGAAGTCGGATATTATAGCGATCTGCATACGCGTTTAATAAATGCAACCCTTCTTATACATTTCAAATCGTATTCGACTCAAAAATCAGTAAGGTACAAATATCTCTCTTCTCTGCGAATCTGAACAACGAAATCCCTAACATAAAGTCGGTTAAGTGCTAAAAAAATGGATTCTATCTGGCTTTTTTGTCTTTATCTCCCAAACACCGAATCCTTTTATTTTTTTTCAAATTCGAATATGGAATATCATAATAATGGTCTAATTTGAATCATTTTTTTTTTGTTTTGCTATTCTATACAAAACCCTATGGCCTTAATAAGTCTAAGTGACAGAATTCTGTTTGTAGGCTTGTTTTATCAATTCCTTTCCATTTAGATCTGTTGCAACTTCCAATTTAAGTAGAAAATTCTCTTTATTCCTCCGTTCATACATTTCATTCCAAATAGGGAGTTGAGTAAAATTTCATGTGATTCAGTAAACAG